GCGAGCGTAGCTTAACTAAAGCATAACACTGAAGATGTTAAGATGGGCCCTAGAAAGCCCCGCCAGCACAAAGGCTTGGTCCTGACTTTACTATCAGCTTTAGCTAGATTTACACATGCAAGTATCCGCACCCCTGTGAGAATGCCCTAACAGCTCCCTGCCCGGGAGCAAGGAGCCGGTATCAGGCACACACCTGTTAGCCCATGACACCTTGCTTTGCCACACCCTCAAGGGAACTCAGCAGTGATAAACATTAAGCCATAAGTGAAAACTTGACTTAGTTAAAGCTAAGAGGGCCGGTAAAACTCGTGCCAGCCACCGCGGCTATACGAGAGGCCCAAGTTGATAGCATCCGGCGTAAAGAGTGGTTATGGAAAACTAATACTAAAGCCGCACACCTTCAAAGCTGTCATACGCACCCGAAGAGTAGAAGCCCAATCACGAAAGTAGCTTTACAAAACCTGACCCCACGAAAGCTCTGGCACAAACTGGGATTAGATACCCCACTATGCCCAGCCCTAAACATTGGCAGTACACTACACACCCTGCCCGCCCGGGAACTACGAGCACCAGCTTAAAACCCAAAGGACTTGGCGGTGCTTTAGACCCCCCTAGAGGAGCCTGTTCTAGAACCGATAACCCCCGTTCAACCTCACCCTTCCTTGTTTATCCCGCCTATATACCGCCGTCGTCAGCTTACCCTGTGAAGGCCTAAATAGTAAGCACAACTGGTACAACCCAAAACGTCAGGTCGAGGTGTAGCGTATGGAAGGGGAAGAAATGGGCTACATTCCCTAAAATAGGGAATACGAATTATGCACTGAAAGATGCATCTGAAGGAGGATTTAGTAGTAAGCGAAAAATAGCGTGTTTCGCTGAAACTGGCCCTGAAGCGCGCACACACCGCCCGTCACTCTCCCCTAAAACCACTAATTTAAGTAACTAAACCCTAATTCCCTATAAAGGGGAGGCAAGTCGTAACATGGTAAGGGTACCGGAAGGTGCACTTGGAAAAATCAGAGTGCAGTTAAAACAGAATAATACTTCCCTTACACTGAAGAGACATCCGTGCAAATCGGATCACCCTGACGCCCAACAGCTAGCCCCCCTAACACAACAACAACCAACCGCTATTTATAACCTCAAATATACTAGTACATGTATTAAACAAACCATTTTTCCCCTTTAGTATGGGCGACAGAAAAAGGACCAAGGAGCCATAGAAAAAGTACCGCAAGGGAACGCTGAAAGAGAAATGAAACAACCCAATAAAGCCAATAGAAGCAGAGATTTAACCTCGTACCTTTTGCATCATGATTTAGCCAGACTATCCCAAGCAAAGCGCACTTTAGTTTGATACCCCGAAACTAGGGGAGCTACTCCAAGCCCGCCTATTTATTAGGGCAAACCCGTCTCTGTGGCAAAAGAGTGGGATGAGCTTCGAGTAGAGGTGATAAACCTACCGAACCTAGTTATAGCTGGTTGCCCGGGAATTGGATAGAAGTTCAGCCTCCCAGATTCTTTAATCGCCTCAGTACCACTCCACCTGAATATGAGAAGCTAGGAGAGTTAGTCAAAGGGGGTACAGCCCCTTTGAAACAAGACACAACTTTTCAGGCAGGAAAAAGATCATAATCAAACCAAGGATAAGTATTTAGGTGGGCCTAAAAGCAGCCATCCCAACAGAAAGCGTTATAGCTCAAATACACCATTTTCCCTTCGATCCTGATAATTATTTCTTAATCCCCCACTACTACCGGGCCATCCCATGCCTCCCATGGGAGCGACCCTGCTAATATGAGTAATAAGAGGGCCCCGCCCCTCTCCCAGCACATGTGTACTTCGGAACGAACCCGCACCGAACATTAACGTCCCCAAACTAAAAGAGGGCCCTGAACAACAACCCAAGACAACTAGAAAAAAATTCAAACACTTAAACGTTAACCCTACACAGGCGTGCCTCCTAGGAAAGACTAAATGGAAGAGAAGGAACTCGGCAAACAAATGAAGCCTCGCCTGTTTACCAAAAACATCGCCTCTTGCAAAGCTAAAGAATAAGAGGTCCCGCCTGCCCTGTGACTATTAGTTTAACGGCCGCGGTATTTTGACCGTGCAAAGGTAGCGCAATCACTTGTCTTTTAAATGAAGACCTGTATGAATGGCACAACGAGGGCTTAACTGTCTCCTCTTTCAAGTCAATGAAATTGATCTCCCCGTGCAGAAGCGGGGATAAACCCATAAGACGAGAAGACCCTATGGAGCTTTAGACACCAAAGAAGATCCTGTTAAGTATCCCTATATAAAGGCCTAAACTAATGGAACCCTTCCCTAATGTCTTTGGTTGGGGCGACCACGGGGAAAGAAATAACCCCCGCGTGGACTGGGAGTACTTCACTCCTACAGCCAAGAGCCACAGCTCAAATCAACAGAACTTCTGACCTATAAGATCCGGCAGTGCCGATCAACGGACCGAGTTACCCTAGGGATAACAGCGCAATCCCCTTTTAGAGCCCATATCGACAAGGGGGTTTACGACCTCGATGTTGGATCAGGACATCCTAATGGTGCAGCCGCTATTAAGGGTCCGTTTGTTCAACGGTTAAAGTCCTACGTGATCTGAGTTCAGACCGGAGTAATCCAGGTCAGTTTCTATCTATGACATGCTCTTTTCTAGTACGAAAGGACCGAAAAGAGGGGGCCCCTGCTCTAAGCATGCCCCACCCTCACCTAATGAAAACAACTAAATTAGGCAAGAGAACATGTCTGCCCTGCCTGAGAAAACAGCCTGTTAGGGTGGCAGACCCTGGTTAATGCAAAAGACCTAAGCCCTTTTTACAGAGGTTCAACTCCTCTCCCTAGCTATGATTTCAATTATTATTACCCATATCCTTAACCCCTTAGCATACATCGTGCCTGTTCTCTTAGCCGTTGCCTTTCTTACACTCCTGGAACGAAAAGTCCTCGGATATATACAACTACGAAAGGGACCAAACATTGTAGGGCCTTACGGACCACTACAGCCCATTGCCGACGGCGTCAAACTCTTTATCAAAGAGCCCGCTCGCCCCTCCACTTCTTCTCCAACCCTGTTCCTCTTAACCCCCTTTTAGAGCCCATATCGACAAGGGGGTTTACGACCTCGAGGTTGGATCAGGACATCCTAATGGTGCAGCCGCTATTAAGGATCCGTTTGTTCAACGGTTAAAGTCCTACGTGATCTGAATTCAGACCGGAGTAATCCAGGTCCGTTTCTATCTATGACATGCTCTTTTCGTACGAAAGCACCGAAAAGAGGGGGCCCCTGCTCTAAGCAGGCCCCACCCTCACCTAATGAAAACAACTAAATTAGGCAAGGGAACATGTCTGCCCTGCCTGAGAAATCCTGTTGGGGTGGCAGACCCTGGTTAATGCAAAAAACCTGAGCCCGCTCGCCCCTCCACTTCTTCTCCAACCCTGTTCCTCTTAACCCCCTTTTAGAGCCCATATCGACAAGGGGGTTTACGACCTCGAGGTTGGATCAGGACATCCTAATGGTGCAGCCGCTATTAAGGATCCGTTTGTTCAACGGTTAAAGTCCTACGTGATCTGAATTCAGACCGGAGTAATCCAGGTCCGTTTCTATCTATGACATGCTCTTTTCGTACGAAAGCACCGAAAAGAGGGGGCCCCTGCTCTAAGCAGGCCCCACCCTCACCTAATGAAAACAACTAAATTAGGCAAGGGAACATGTCTGCCCTGCCTGAGAAATCCTGTTGGGGTGGCAGACCCTGGTTAATGCAAAAAACCTGAGCCCGCTCGCCCCTCCACTTCTTCTCCAACCCTGTTCCTCTTAACCCCCTTTTAGAGCCCATATCGACAAGGGGGTTTACGACCTCGAGGTTGGATCAGGACATCCTAATGGTGCAGCCGCTATTAAGGATCCGTTTGTTCAACGGTTAAAGTCCTACGTGATCTGAATTCAGACCGGAGTAATCCAGGTCCGTTTCTATCTATGACATGCTCTTTTCGTACGAAAGCACCGAAAAGAGGGGGCCCCTGCTCTAAGCAGGCCCCACCCTCACCTAATGAAAACAACTAAATTAGGCAAGGGAACATGTCTGCCCTGCCTGAGAAATCCTGTTGGGGTGGCAGACCCTGGTTAATGCAAAAAACCTGAGCCCGCTCGCCCCTCCACTTCTTCTCCAACCCTGTTCCTCTTAACCCCCTTTTAGAGCCCATATCGACAAGGGGGTTTACGACCTCGAGGTTGGATCAGGACATCCTAATGGTGCAGCCGCTATTAAGGATCCGTTTGTTCAACGGTTAAAGTCCTACGTGATCTGAATTCAGACCGGAGTAATCCAGGTCCGTTTCTATCTATGACATGCTCTTTTCGTACGAAAGCACCGAAAAGAGGGGGCCCCTGCTCTAAGCAGGCCCCACCCTCACCTAATGAAAACAACTAAATTAGGCAAGGGAACATGTCTGCCCTGCCTGAGAAATCCTGTTGGGGTGGCAGACCCTGGTTAATGCAAAAAACCTGAGCCCGCTCGCCCCTCCACTTCTTCTCCAACCCTGTTCCTCTTAACCCCCTTTTAGAGCCCATATCGACAAGGGGGTTTACGACCTCGAGGTTGGATCAGGACATCCTAATGGTGCAGCCGCTATTAAGGATCCGTTTGTTCAACGGTTAAAGTCCTACGTGATCTGAATTCAGACCGGAGTAATCCAGGTCCGTTTCTATCTATGACATGCTCTTTTCGTACGAAAGCACCGAAAAGAGGGGGCCCCTGCTCTAAGCAGGCCCCACCCTCACCTAATGAAAACAACTAAATTAGGCAAGGGAACATGTCTGCCCTGCCTGAGAAATCCTGTTGGGGTGGCAGACCCTGGTTAATGCAAAAAACCTGAGCCCGCTCGCCCCTCCACTTCTTCTCCAACCCTGTTCCTCTTAACCCCCTTTTAGAGCCCATATCGACAAGGGGGTTTACGACCTCGAGGTTGGATCAGGACATCCTAATGGTGCAGCCGCTATTAAGGATCCGTTTGTTCAACGGTTAAAGTCCTACGTGATCTGAATTCAGACCGGAGTAATCCAGGTCCGTTTCTATCTATGACATGCTCTTTTCGTACGAAAGCACCGAAAAGAGGGGGCCCCTGCTCTAAGCAGGCCCCACCCTCACCTAATGAAAACAACTAAATTAGGCAAGGGAACATGTCTGCCCTGCCTGAGAAATCCTGTTGGGGTGGCAGATCCTGGTTAATGCAAAAGACCTAAGCCCTTTTTACAGAGGTTCAACTCCTCTCCCTAGCTATGATTTCAATTATTATTACCCATATCCTTAACCCCTTAGCATACATCGTGCCTGTTCTCTTAGCCGTTGCCTTTCTTACACTCCTGGAACGAAAAGTCCTCGGATATATACAACTACGAAAGGGGCCAAACATTGTAGGGCCTTACGGACTACTACAGCCCATTGCCGACGGCGTCAAACTCTTTATCAAAGAGCCCGTTCGCCCCTCCACTTCTTCTCCAACCCTGTTCCTCTTAACCCCCATACTTGCACTTACCCTCGCCCTAACCCTTTGAGCTCCTATACCCCTTCCATACCCAGTCATCGACCTAAACCTGGGAATCTTGTTCCTTCTAGCCCTATCCAGCCTAGCTGTCTATTCCATCCTAGGCTCAGGGTGAGCATCCAATTCAAAATATGCCCTTATCGGGGCCCTCCGAGCTGTAGCTCAAACCATTTCATATGAAGTAAGCCTCGGTCTTATTCTTTTAAACATCATTATTTTTACGGGGGGATTCACACTACAAACCTTCAATATTGCCCAAGAGACCATTTGAATGCTTTTACCCGCCTGACCTTTAGCCGCAATGTGGTATATCTCAACCCTAGCTGAAACAAACCGTGCACCTTTTGATCTCACCGAGGGTGAATCCGAGCTTGTCTCAGGCTTTAACGTAGAATATGCAGGAGGCCCTTTCGCGCTCTTCTTCCTAGCTGAGTACGCAAACATCCTACTAATAAACACTCTTTCCGCAATCCTCTTCCTAGGGGCCTCACATCTTCCCATACTCCCCGAGTTAACTGCCATTAACCTAATGACTAAAGCCGCCTTACTGTCCATAGTGTTTCTATGAGTGCGAGCCTCATACCCTCGCTTCCGATACGACCAACTCATACACCTAATCTGAAAAAACTTCCTTCCCCTTACACTAGCACTAGTCATTTGACACCTGGCGCTACCCATTGCATTTGCTGGCCTTCCGCCTCAACTATAACCCAAGAAACTGTGCCTGAAAAAAGGGCCGCTTTGATAGAGCGACTAATGAGGGTTAAAGTCCCCCCAGTTTCTTAGAAAAAAGGGACTTGAACCCCTCCTAAAGAGGGCAAAACTCTTGGTGCTTCCACTACACTATTTCCTAGTAAAGTCAGCTAATCAAGCTCTTGGCCTCATACCCCAAACATGTTGGTTAAAGTCCTTCCTTTACTAATGAACCCTTACATCCTAACCACCCTATTATTCGGCATTGGTTTAGGCACAACTATTACCTTCGCCAGCTCCCACTGGCTGCTCGCCTGAATAGGACTAGAAATAAATACTCTTGCCATTATCCCCCTAATAGCACAACACCACCACCCCCGAGCCGTCGAAGCAGCCACTAAATATTTCCTAATCCAAGCTGCCGGAGCAGCCATGCTACTCTTTGCTAGCACCACTAATGCCTGACTCACAGGACAATGAGAGCTGACACAAATAACACACCCCCTTCCCACCGTCCTTATTATACTAGCCCTGGCCCTAAAAATAGGCCTCGCACCAGTACACGCATGACTACCCGAAGTTCTTCAAGGCCTCGACCTCACCACAGGACTTATTTTATCCACCTGACAAAAACTTGCACCTTTTGCCCTACTACTCCAAATTCCTTCAGCCAACCCCACACTACTAGCTATACTTGGTCTTGCCTCTACACTCGTCGGAGGCTGAGGAGGGCTAAATCAAACACAACTACGAAAAATCCTTGCCTATTCTTCAATTGCACACCTGGGCTGAATAGTAATTATTTCACAATATGCCCCTTCCTTGACCGTCCTTACACTGACCCTATACTTGATTATAACCTTTTCAACCTTTCTACTATTTAAGCTAAATAAAACAACCAACATCAACACTCTCGCCACTTCTTGGACTAAAGCTCCTGCTCTTACGGCCCTGGCACCCCTCCTCCTTTTGTCCCTTGGAGGACTCCCTCCCCTTACAGGTTTCATGCCAAAATGACTTATCCTACAAGAACTTGCCAAACAAGATCTAGCCCCCACCGCGACACTAATTGCCCTAAGTGCCCTTCTCAGCCTATACTTTTACCTTCGCTTATCCTACGCAATAACCCTAACAATTTCACCCAACAACCTCACCGCAACCTCTCCGTGGCGACTTCCCTCCCTACAAACAACCCTCCCCCTCGCCACCTCAACTATAGCGGCCCTACTACTCCTCCCTTTAACCCCAGCCATAACAGCATTGCTGACCCTTTAAGGAGCTTAGGTTAAGACTAGACCAAGAGCCTTCAAAGCCCTAAGCGGGTGTGAAAATCCCCCAGCCCCTGATAAGACCTGCGGGACTCTACCCCACATTTCCTGCATGCAAAACAGACACTTTAATTAAGCTAAGGCCTTACTAGATAGGCAGGCCTCGATCCTACAAAATCTTAGTTAACAGCTAAGCGCTCAAACCAGCGAGCATCCATCTACCTTTCCCCCGCCTACAAGGCGGGCAGAGGCGGGGGAAAGCCCCGGCAGGTGTCTAACCTGCTTCTTCAGATTTGCAATCTGATATGTTTAACACCTCAGGGCTTGATAAGAAGAGGACTTGAACCTCTGTCCATGGGGCTACAACCCACCACTTAAAACTCAGCCATCTTACCTGTGGCCATCACCCGTTGATTTTTCTCCACTAATCACAAAGACATTGGCACCTTATATCTAGTATTTGGTGCTTGAGCTGGCATAGTAGGCACAGCCTTAAGCCTGCTAATTCGAGCAGAACTTAGCCAACCCGGGGCTCTCCTTGGAGACGACCAGATTTATAATGTAATCGTTACGGCACACGCCTTTGTAATGATTTTCTTTATAGTAATACCAATTATGATTGGAGGCTTTGGAAACTGGCTTATTCCCCTGATGATCGGGGCCCCCGACATGGCATTCCCTCGTATAAATAACATAAGCTTCTGGCTTCTCCCCCCTTCCTTCCTTCTACTCCTCTCCTCTTCCGGAGTAGAGGCGGGGGCCGGTACGGGTTGGACTGTTTACCCTCCCCTGGCTGGAAACCTGGCCCACGCAGGCGCATCTGTTGACTTAACAATTTTCTCCCTTCACCTTGCAGGTGTTTCTTCGATTCTTGGTGCAATTAATTTTATTACCACAATTATTAATATGAAACCCCCAGCCATCTCACAGTATCAAACGCCTCTATTTGTTTGAGCAACCCTAATTACAGCTGTTCTGCTTCTTCTTTCCCTTCCCGTTCTAGCTGCTGGCATCACAATGCTTCTCACAGACCGAAATCTTAATACCACTTTCTTCGATCCGGCAGGAGGGGGAGACCCAATCCTCTACCAACATCTCTTCTGATTCTTTGGCCACCCAGAAGTCTATATTCTTATTCTTCCCGGCTTCGGAATAATTTCCCACATTGTTGCTTATTACGCCGGCAAAAAAGAACCCTTCGGTTACATAGGAATGGTTTGAGCAATAATGGCCATTGGCCTACTAGGCTTTATTGTATGAGCACATCACATGTTTACAGTAGGAATGGACGTAGACACACGCGCTTACTTCACATCTGCTACTATGATTATTGCAATTCCGACAGGGGTAAAAGTATTTAGCTGACTTGCAACTCTGCACGGGGGAACCATTAAATGAGAAACGCCCCTTCTGTGGGCCCTAGGCTTCATTTTCTTGTTTACAGTTGGAGGTCTAACAGGCATTGTCCTGGCCAATTCATCCCTAGACATCGTACTCCACGACACATACTACGTAGTTGCCCACTTCCACTACGTACTGTCCATGGGGGCCGTCTTTGCTATTATAGCTGCCTTCGTTCACTGATTCCCTCTATTTTCGGGCTACACCCTCCACAGCACTTGAACAAAAATCCACTTCGGAATTATATTCGTAGGGGTTAACATAACATTCTTCCCTCAGCATTTCCTCGGATTAGCTGGAATGCCCCGACGTTACTCAGACTATCCTGACGCCTACACCCTGTGAAACACAGTCTCCTCAATTGGTTCGCTAGTGTCCCTAGTAGCCGTTATTATGTTCCTGTTCATTCTTTGAGAAGCATTTGCCTCCAAACGTGAAGTCCTAGCAGCAGATATAACAACAACCAATGTAGAATGACTACACGGCTGCCCTCCACCCTATCACACCTTCGAAGAGCCCGCCTACGTTCGAGTTCAAGCCAACTAGACGAGAAAGGGAGGAATTGAACCCCCATACGTCGGTTTCAAGCCAACAGCATAACCGCTCTGCCACTTTCTTCATAAGACACTAGTAAAAAGTTATTACACCGCCTTGTCAAGGCGAAATTGTGGGTTAAACCCCCGCGTGTCTTGACTTTTCATGGCCCATCCCTCACAACTTGGATTTCAAGATGCAGCTTCACCCGTAATAGAAGAACTCCTTCATTTTCACGATCACGCTTTAATAATCGTTTTCCTGATTAGCACGCTAGTACTTTACATTATTGTTGCCATGGTTACCACTAAATTAACCAACAAATATATTCTAGACTCACAAGAGATTGAAATTATCTGGACTGTACTACCCGCCGTTATTTTAATCCTAATCGCCCTCCCCTCGCTTCGAATCCTTTACCTAATGGACGAAATCAATAACCCCCTATTAACAATCAAAGCCGTCGGGCACCAATGATACTGAAGCTATGAGTATACAGACTATGAAGACCTTGGATTTGACTCCTATATAATCCCCACACAAGACCTAACTCCCGGTCAATTCCGTCTCCTAGAAACCGACCATCGTATGGTCATCCCAGTTGAATCCCCCATCCGAGTGCTAGTAACTGCCGACGATGTACTACACTCCTGAGCAGTCCCCGCCCTCGGAGTTAAAATGGACGCAGTACCAGGACGTTTAAATCAAACAGCCTTTATTGCTTCCCGGCCAGGGGTATACTTTGGACAATGCTCTGAAATCTGCGGAGCAAATCACAGCTTTATACCCATTGTAGTAGAAGCAGTCCCTCTAGAACACTTTGAAAACTGATCTTCCCAAATACTTGAAGACGCCTCGCCAGGAAGCTAAAAAGGGAATAGCGTTAGCCTTTTAAGCTAAAGATTGGTGGCCCCCAACCACCCCTAGCGACATGCCCCAGCTCAACCCCGCACCATGATTAGCCACCCTACTCTTCGCCTGAGGAGTGTTCCTTGTCATTATCCCTGCAAAAATCACATCCCATCTATATCCAAATACCGCTACACCCCTAGATGCAAGCAAAAAGAAAACACAACCCTGAACCTGACCATGATACTAAGCTTTTTTGACCAGTTTATAACCCCCACCTACCTAGGAGTTCCGCTAATAGCCCTTGCACTCACACTCCCTTGAATCCTCTACCCCACTCCGACAGCGCGATGATTAAACAACCGCCTTCTAACCCTTCAAGGTTGGTTTATTAACCGTTTCACACAACAACTTCTTCTTCCCCTAAACATTGGGGGTCACAAATGAGCGGCCCTCCTAACCTCCCTTATGATCTTTTTAATTACCCTGAATATACTAGGGCTCCTTCCCTACACTTTTACACCAACTACACAGCTATCCCTAAATCTAGGTTTCGCAGTACCCCTTTGACTAGCCACCGTAATTATTGGTATGCGTAATCAACCCACCCATGCTCTAGGACATCTTCTACCAGAAGGCACCCCCGTCCCTCTTATTCCAGTACTTATTATTATCGAAACAATTAGCCTATTTATTCGACCCCTCGCCCTAGGCGTTCGACTGACAGCCAATCTAACAGCTGGACATCTTTTAATTCAACTAATCGCTACAGCTGCCTTTGTACTTATTCCAATAATGCCTACCGTAGCATTCCTTACAATGACAGTACTAGTTCTTCTAACACTACTAGAAGTTGCCGTAGCAATAATTCAAGCCTACGTCTTCGTCCTTCTGCTATCCCTTTACCTACAAGAAAACGTCTAATGGCCCATCAAGCACACCCCTACCACATAGTTGACCCCAGCCCTTGACCCCTAACAGGAGCAATCGCTGCCCTATTACTGACCTCAGGCCTTGCAACCTGATTCCACTTTCAGTCTATAACATTAATAACCCTAGGACTAATTCTGTTCACTCTTACATCATTCCAGTGATGACGAGATGTCGTACGGGAAGGTACATTCCAAGGACACCACACACCCCCTGTCCAAAAAGGGCTCCGATATGGTATAATCCTCTTCATTACTTCCGAAGTCTTCTTCTTCCTCGGCTTCTTCTGAGCCTTTTACCACGCCAGCCTCGCCCCTACCCCCGAACTAGGCGGCTGCTGGCCACCCACAGGTATTACAACTCTTGACCCCTTTGAAGTACCCCTGCTTAATACCGCCGTACTACTTGCTTCAGGAGTAACTGTTACCTGAGCCCACCACAGCATTATAGAAGGAGAACGAAAACAGGCGATCCACTCACTAACCCTAACAATTCTCCTAGGCTTTTATTTTACCTTCCTTCAGGCCATAGAGTATTACGAAGCCCCTTTCACAATTGCAGACGGCGTATATGGCTCTACCTTCTTCGTAGCAACAGGTTTCCACGGACTACATGTCATTATTGGCTCTACATTCCTAGCGGTCTGCCTACTACGACAAGTCCAGTACCATTTTACATCTGAACACCACTTCGGGTTTGAAGCAGCTGCCTGATACTGACACTTTGTAGATGTCGTATGACTGTTCCTTTATATCTCTATCTACTGATGAGGTTCTTAATCTTTCTAGTATTAAAGCTAGTATAAGTGACTTCCAATCACCTGGTCTTGGTTAAAATCCAAGGAAAGATAATGAACCTTACAATAGTCGTAATTACGATTACCGTCCTCCTTTCTACAATCCTAGCCATTGTATCCTTCTGGTTACCTCAAATAAGCCCCGACCACGAAAAGCTCTCCCCCTATGAATGTGGCTTCGATCCCCTAGGATCAGCTCGCCTACCCTTCTCACTTCGCTTCTTCCTGGTAGCCATTCTTTTCCTTCTTTTTGACCTAGAAATTGCCCTACTACTACCCCTCCCCTGAGGAGATCAACTAGCTTCCCCAGTCTTAACCTTATTATGAGCCGTAACTGTCCTAATTCTACTAACACTCGGGTTAATTTATGAATGAATTCAGGGAGGACTAGAGTGAGCCGAATAGACACTTAGTTTAAGAAAAACACTTGATTTCGGCTCAAAAGCTTGTGGTTAAAGTCCACAATTGTCTAATGACCCCTACTCACTTTGCCTTCTCATCAGCCTTCATCCTAGGTCTAACAGGCCTGGCCTTCCATCGAACCCACCTCCTCTCCGCCCTTTTATGTTTGGAAGGTATAATACTCTCCTTGTTCATCGGGCTCTCAATCTGAACACTACAACTAGGCGCCACCAACTTCTCAGCAGCTCCCATACTTCTATTGGCTTTTTCAGCCTGCGAAGCAAGCGCAGGGCTGGCTCTTCTAGTAGCCACCGCCCGCACCCACGGATCTGACCGCCTACAAACCCTAAACCTCCTACAATGCTAAAAATCCTTATCCCAACCCTAATGCTTTTCCCTACAACCTGATTTACGCCCGCCAAATGACTCTGGCCTACAACCCTCTCCCACAGCCTAGTAATTGCATTGGCCAGTCTGACCTGGCTAAAAAACACATCTGAGACAGGTTGAACCTGCCTCAACCCCTTTATAGCAACAGATGCCCTTTCTACGCCTCTCCTTGTTCTTACCTGCTGACTTCTTCCACTTATAATTATAGCAAGCCAAAACCACACCGCCCTCGAACCCATTAACCGCCAACGAATGTATATTAGCCTTCTAACATCCCTACAACTATTCCTTATCATGGCCTTTGGCGCCACCGAACTTCTCATGTTTTACGTTATATTTGAAGCGACCCTAATCCCTACCCTAATTATTATTACCCGATGAGGCAACCAGACAGAACGTCTTAACGCAGGAACATACTTCCTATTCTACACCTTAGCTGGCTCTCTGCCTCTACTTGTTGCGCTACTCCTCCTACAAAAAGATACAGGTTCTTTATCTCTCTTAAGTATTCAATACACTAGCTCTATCCCCCTCTCCTCTTACGCAGATAAGCTATGGTGAGCAGGCTGCCTAATCGCATTCCTGGTAAAAATACCTTTGTATGGGGCCCACCTTTGACTCCCAAAAGCACACGTTGAAGCCCCTGTCGCAGGCTCTATAGTACTAGCTGCAGTTCTCCTTAAACTAGGAGGATATGGCATAATTCGTATAATAACAATACTAGAACCCCTCACTAAAGAACTAAGCTACCCCTTTATCATCTTAGCTCTCTGAGGTGTTATCATAACAGGCTCAACATGCCTTCGCCAAACAGACCTAAAATCACTCATCGCCTACTCATCGGTAAGCCACATGGGCCTTGTCGTAGGGGGCATTCTAATTCAAACACCCTGAGGACTTGCAGGGGCCGTAATCCTTATAATCGCACATGGCTTGACGTCTTCAGCCCTTTTCTGCTTAGCCAATACAAACTACGAGCGAACCCACAGTCGAACCCTCCTTTTAGCTCGAGGACTACAGATAGTCTTACCCCTGATGGCAACCTGATGATTTATTGCAAGCTTAGCCAACTTGGCCCTACCACCTCTCCCCAACCTCATGGGGGAACTTATAATTATTACCTCCTTATTTAGCTGGTCCTGATGAACCATCGCCCTTACAGGAGCAGGTACTCTCATTACCGCAAGTTACTCCCTTTATATGTTCCTTATAACACAACGAGGCCCCGTTCCAGCACATATCACGGCCCTAAGCCCTTCTCACACCCGCGAACACCTTATAATGGCCCTCCATCTTCTCCCCCTCCTTCTTCTTACCCTGAAACCTGAACTAATCTGAGCTTGAGTAAACTGTAGATATAGTTTAATGAAAACATTAGATTGTGATTCTAAAAACAGGGGTTAAAGCCCCCTTATCCACCGAGAGAGGCTCGTCAGCACCGGAGACTGCTAATTTCCGCGACCTTGGTTAGACCCCTGGGCTCTTCTCGCCCTGCTTCTAAAGGATAACAGCTCATCCGTTGGTCTTAGGAACCAAAGACTCTTGGTGCAAATCCAAGTAGCAGCTATGCATTCTACCTCCCTAGTAATATCCTCAAGCTTACTTATTATCTTCCTACTATTGACATATCCCCTTCTGACAACCCTTCAGCCTCGCCCACAAAAGCCCGACTGAGCCGTCTCCCATGTTAAAACAGCAGTTGCCCTAGCTTTTTTCGTCAGCCTAATCCCCCTTTTCCTGTTCCTCAATGAAGGGGCAGAAGCAATTATTACCTCATGAAACTGAATAAACACAACAACCTTCGACGTAAACATTAGCTTTAAATTCGACCACTACTCCCTAATCTTCGTCCCCATTGCCCTATATGTCACCTGGTCCATCCTAGAGTTCGCCTCCTGATATATGCATGCTGACCCCTACATAAACCGCTTCTTTAAGTACCTACTAGTTTTTCTTGTTGCCATAATCATTCTTGTTACGGCAAACAATCTTTTCCAATTTTTTATCGGCTGAGAGGGTGTAGGAATTATGTCCTTTCTTCTCATCGGCTGATGATATGGGCGGGCAGACGCAAACACAGCAGCCCTACAGGCAGTTGTGTACAATCGCGTCGGAGACATTGGACTGTTATTCGCAATAGCATGAATAGCAACAAACGTCAACTCTTGAGAACTGCAACAAATCTTTACAGCAACAAAAGATCTCGACCTTACTTTCCCCCTTCTTGGCCTTATTATTGCTGCCACTGGCAAATCTGCACAATTTGGCCTACATCCCTGACTCCCCTCGGCCATGGAAGGTCCCACACCAGTATCTGCCCTACTGCACTCAAGCACCATGGTCGTTGCCGGTATTTTTCTACTTGTACGAACAAGCCCCCTGCTAGAGCACAACCAAACAGCCCTCACCACCTGCTTATGTCTTGGTGCACTAACAACACTATTCACAGCTACTTGTGCCCTAACCCAGAACGACATCAAAAAGATTGTAGCTTTCTCTACATCCAGCCAACTCGGCCTAATAATAGTAACCATCGGCCTTAACCAGCCTCAACTAGCCTTCCTACACATCTGTACCCACGCCTTTTTCAAAGCAATACTTTTCCTTTGCTCCGGCTCAATTATCCACAGCCTAAACGACGAACAAGATATTCGAAAGATAGGAGGCACATACCATCTTGCCCCATTTACATCGTCCTGCCTTACCATTGGAAGCCTTGCCCTTACAGGCACCCCTTTCTTAGCAGGCTTTTTCTCAAAAGATGCCATTATTGAAGCACTAAACACCTCACACCTAAACGCCTGAGCCCTTATCCTAACCCTCCTAGCCACTTCTTTTACAGCCATCTATAGCCTCCGCGTGGTATTTTTTGTCTCAATGACCCACCCACGATTCAACGCTTTATCCCCCATTAATGAAAACAACCCAGCAGTCATTAACCCCCTAAAACGCCTAGCATGAGGCAGCATTATCGCAGGACTTTTAATTACATCCAATATCATACCCTTAAAAACCCCCGTGATATCAATACCCCCGTTACTTAAACTAGCCGCCCTTTTAGTAACTATTCTTGGCCTACTTATAGCCCTTGAGCTGGCAACACTTACCAATAAACAATACAAAATTACCCCTCACCTTACCCCTCACCATTTCTCAAATATGTTAGGCTTCTTCCCTACCGTTATTCACCGGTTTGCCCCCAAACTTAACCTGGTCCTAGGACAAACACTAGCCACCCAAATAATTGACCAAACCTGACTAGAGAAAGTAGGGCCTAAAGCCACGGCCAACCTAAATGCACCCCTGATTTTGACAACAAGCAATGCCCAACAGGGAATAATCAAAACATATCTCACCCTCTTCCTCCTAACCCTTGCCCTTACCACCTTATTATTCGCCTATTAAACTGCTCGAAGGGCTCCCCGGCCTAAGCCACGCGTTAACTCTAAAACAACAAATAACGTAAGAAGCAACACCCACCCACACACCACTAGTATAACCCCTCCCAACGAATACAGAATGGCAATACCCTCGATGTCCACACGAAACACAGATCGACCCCCGTGCTCATCACCGGGCACCCAAGAGATCTTACTCACCTCCTCTCAATACACAACTAACGCCACTCCAACCACCATCAAGTAAACCAGCGTATCTCCCAGTGCACGACCACTTACCCAGCTCTCAGGATGAGGCTCAGCAGCAAGAGCCACAGAATATGCAAATACAACCAGCATCCCTCCAAGATAAATTAAGAATAAAACTAAAGACAAAAAAGGCCCGCCATGACCAACTAACGCCCCACAACCCATGCCCGCCGCAACAACCAACCCCAAAGCAGCAAAATAGGGAGAGGGGCTAGAAGCGACCGCAACTAACCCTACAACTAAACCGAACAAAAATAAAGATATGATATATGTCATAATTCCTGCCAGGACTTTAACCAGAACCAATGGCTTGAAAAACCACCGTTGTTATTCAACTACAAGAACCCTTAATGACCAGCCTACGAAAAACGCACCCCCTTCTAAAAATTGCCAACCACGCACTAGTAGACCTACCCGCCCCTTCTAATATTTCAGTATGATGAAACTTCGGCTCTCTCCTAGGCCTCTGCTTAATCGCACAAATCCTCACGGGCCTATTCCTCGCCATACACTACACATCAGACATCGCCACCGCCTTTTCCTCAGTCGCACACATCTGCCGGGACGTTAACTACGGATGACTCATCCGAAACCTTCATGCCAACGGTGCTTCCTTCTTCTTCATCTGCATCTACGCCCACGTCGGCCGAGGTCTGTACTACGGCTCCTACCTTTACAAAGAGACATGAAATGTTGGAGTAGTACTCCTACTTCTAGTTATAATAACTGCTTTCGTCGGATATGTCCTGCCATGAGGACAAATATCTTTCTGAGGCGCCACCGTCATTACAAATCTTCTTTCTGCGGTACCTTATGTAGGAGACATGCTAGTTCAATGAATCTGAGGGGGCTTCTCAGTAGACAATGCCACCCTTACTCGTTTCTTTGCCTTCCATTTCTTGTTTCCTTTTGTCATCGCCGGTGCCACCCTCGTACACCTTCTTTTCCTCCACGAAACCGGCTCAAATAACCCTCTCGGCTTAAACTCAGACGCCGACAAAATTTCTTTCCACCCTTACTTCTCATACAAAGACCTCCTAGGCTTTGCAGCCCTCCTTATCGCCCTCACATCCCTGGCCCTATTTTCACCAAACCTCCTGGGGGATCCAGACAACTTCACCCCCGCCAACCCCCTCGTAACACCGCCTCACATTAAACCCGAGTGATACTTCTTGTTTGCCTACGCCATTCTGCGCTCTATTCCCAACAAACTGGGAGGAGTCCTAGCCCTTCTAGCTTCCATCCTCATTTTAATGCTTGTACCCATCCTCCACACATCCAAACAACGAAGCTTGACATTCCGCCCACTTACACAGTTCCTATTTTGAACACTAGTCGCAAATGTACTAATCCTAACCTGAATTGGAGGCATGCCTGTCTCCCACCCATTCGTTATTATTGGACAAGTCGCATCATTTTTGTACTTCTTCCTGTTCTTGACCCTTATACCACTAGCTGGCTATGTCGAGAACAAAATACTTAAATGAGCTTGCATTAGTAGCTCAGTGCCAGAGCGCTGGTCTTGTAAACCAGATGCCGGAGGTTAAACTCCTCCCTATTGCTCAAAGAAAGGAGATTTTAACTCCCACCCCTGGCTCCCAAAGCCAGGATTCTAAATTAAACTATTCTTTGAAATTTTATAGTACATGTATGTATTATCACCATGAATTTATATTAACCAGAATCAATAGTATGTAAGGACATATAATGATTATACCACATTTCTAGGATTACACCATTCATACAGCAACATAAAAAAGAAGGTATACGCAAAGCATCTACTGACATTTCCAACAATTTAAAGTTTTGCCACAGGCGAAACTTAAGACCGAACACAACCATTCATAAGTTAAGTTATACATCTACCCAACATCCCGTCAAATATCAGTATCTTAATGTAGTAAGAGCCGACCAACAAGTCCATTTCTTAATGCCAACGGTTATTGAAGGTGAGGGACAACTATTGTGGGGGTTTCACACAGTGAATTATTCCTGGCATTTGGTTCCTACTTCAGGGCCATTGATTGATATTATCCCTCACACTTTCATCGACGCTTGCATAAGTTAATGGTGGGATACACAAGCGGGAGCTCCCAGCATGCCGAGCGTTCACTCCATCGGGCAAGGGGTTCTCTTTTTTTTTTTTCCTTTCAACTGGCATTTCACAGTGCACACGGTCCTCGTTGACAAGGTTGAACATTTCCTTGTTATCAAGGAAATAGTATGAATGGTGAAAAGTCTTTCATAAAAGAATTGCATATAGGGATATCAAGAGCATAAATAGTGAGATTTACTAGACAAATATCTAAGTGACCCCCTCTCGGCTTTTACGCGTTAAACCCCCCTACCCCCCTAAACTACTGAGATAGCTAACGCTCCTGAAAACCCCCCGGAAACAGGAAAATCTCTAGTAATTTTTTTTGTTGCTCCAATGTGTTGTTATTTACATTATTGTAAATATTGATCAA